ACCCCCTTGAAACACTCTGGTAGTGTTCCTGAATCTGAATCCAAATAATGACTCAGAGCACATGGAGCCATCTCTTTTTGCGGTCAAAAAATATGGCAGACTGGCGGATCTTTATATCCGTTAATGAAAGAGCCCAATGCACAAAAATGCATGTTGGGTCTTTAAAACAGCTCAAATCACTTTGATTAGAATCAGTTTGGTCTGTTTTACCGAGAAAGTCTACGGTTCGAGTCCGTATAGCCCTAAAACTAAAACCCTATCCATTCCAAAATCCGAGTGAATTTTCGAAGTTACAATTCTAACACGAGTCCGTTTAAAAACGCCAATCGAATCTAATAATCCTTCATATGGGTAGAGGAATGACCAGCCATATTTCTGCCCAAGCTAAAGTTTGAAAAACGACTCTCTTTGATACGTTTCATTGGAAAGATTGTCAACAATACAAAATAGGAATTTCTTCGTATACCTTTACCTAAACCTAGCAAAGGTAGTCTTCTCTTTCCGTATTCAATAAATCGAAATTCCTACCCATAATTCTACTTTATTCTACTTTACTGGTTAAATAAGTAACAACCTCACAGGACAGAACAATGGGTTGCCCGGGATTCGAACCCGGAACTAGTCGGATGGAGTCGATAATGTTACCGGTTAAATAAGTAACAACCTCTCCCCAAGCCGTGCTTGCATTTTTCATTGCACACGGCTTTCCCTCTGTATACATCTAAAATTCAGTTCCGCCATTAGACAAAAAGTGGAATACTTAGACCCTTCTTACCAAGTAAATTTCAGAATAGCAATAAGGAAAAATTTTGTTAGTTCTTCCTTATTGCTATTTATTAGATTCAATTCGAATCAAAATTTCCATTTACGCCCTTTCATAACGAATCAGTCATGATTGGCCAAATCATTGATACAACTAATATCAAAATACCAAACTCTTTTTTGATGGAACCTCCGCGAAATAAAAGAAGCTCTTGGAAAGGTCAGGGAAAGAACTTGTTCTTCCGCCGTAAAGAATTCTTCGAATAATTCCGATCCGAATCTTTTCAAAAAAGCCCGTACAGTACTTTTGTGTTTACGAGCTAAAGTTCTAGCACAAGAAAGTTGAAGTATATACTTTATTCGCGACAAAGTTTTTTTTTTGGAAGACCCGCTATAATAATGAGAAAGATTTCTGGCTATACGCCCGAATCGGTCAATAATCTCAGAATCTGATAAATCGATCCAAATGGCCTTACTAATAGGATGCCCTAATATATTACAAAATTTGGCTTTAGCCAAGGATGAAATCAGGGGAATCATTGGAAGAATAGTATCAAACTTCTTAATAGCATGATCGATTACAAATGAAGTTTCTAACATTTCATTACGTATCGTTGAAGTCTTTCGCCGCACACGTGAAAAATAACCGAGAAAGTCAAGGGAATGGTTTGCTAATCGGGTTATCTGGATTCTTCGTGGTTGAGACCAAAGGTCAAAATAAGATTGCCAGAAATTGACAAAGTAATATTTCCATTTATGCATCAAAAGAGACGTACCTTTTGAAGCGAGAATTGCTTTTCCTTGATACCTAACATAATGCATGAACGAGTCCTTGAACACCCATAGATGGGCTTCAAAAGCCCCGGCCAAGGTTTCTATAAGATGCTCTATTTTTCCATAGAAATAAATTCGTTCAAGAAGCGCTCTAAAAGATGTTGATCGTAAATGAAAAGATTGGTTACGAAGAAAGACAAAGACGGATTCGTATTCATATACACGAAAATTATATAGGAAGAAGAAGAATCTTTGATTTCTTTCTGAAAAAGAAGGACTGACTTTCTGTGAAGTAAGAAGACTATTCCAATTATGAAACTCGTGGAGAAAGACTCTTAATAAATGCAAAGACGAAGCATCTTTTAGCCAGTAGCGAAGAGCTTGCACCACGATTTCGAGATGGATTGGGTAAGGTAGTAGGATATCGAACACATAATTTAACTGTGAAATTTTGTCCTCTAAAAAAGAAAAAATCGAATGAATTGATCGTAAATTAGCGGATTTGACTACCTCTTTCCCTTTCTTTTGGCGCTTTTCTAGGGAAGCTAGGAATCGGAGTGAAAATGGAATTTCCATAATGACCGAAAATCCCTCGGATATCATTTGAAAATCAAAATTCTTATTGCGCCCCCAAAGTGGATTTTTTTTAGAATCATTCAGAGAAAGAATCCAAAAATTTGGGTCATACATTCGAGTAATTAAACGTTTCACAATGAGTAAGCTGAATTTATTGTCATAACCTGCATTTTTCAACAAAATGGATCTTGGTAAACCATGATCATGAGCAAGTGCATAAATATACTCTTGAAAGATAAGTGTATATAAGAAGTCGTGTTGTTGAAATCTATCGAACTCTAAAGAACTTTGAAATTCCGCCATTTTGAATGCTATTTGAACCAAAGGTAGAGGATTTTGGGAGTTATCAAATGATACAGAGTGCGATACAGTCAAAACAAGGTATTTTTCGAGTAAGATTAAGGAAGCGATACCTCGGATACAGGTAAACTTATCAACGGATTCTCGATCCTCTCTTTTTCCATTTTATTGAAGTCGTTTATATTCGTTCTAGGATAACAAGATGTTTAATTTTTTCACCCCAATCGCTCTTTTGATTTTGGAAATTTTGTTATCAATCTACTCTTTCTTATACGCACACAGCTCCATTCTGAAATGGAGAATGCTAATATTTAGGATTCATGAAAAAATAAAGAATCCGCTTCTCGGATAAGCCCTTACCCGTATTCAGGCACTAATATATTTTTAACGTCTAATTAGATCGGGTAATCATTCAAATTAAGAATAGGAGCTCGTTGCTTTTTCGTTCCTTATAATTTCATTAAATTAATTGAAGCCAGAGGGCTCTATCCATTTATTCATTCGACCCAACTTGAAGTTGAATCCATTTGACTCCCTTCCAATAAGTTAAACAAATGATCGGGAAAGAAGAAAAGATTCTCAGAACTCTTGGTTGCTACGACATGCTATTTTTTCCATTCATTCCCTTTTAGGATCAGTCGTGGTCTTCCAAACTTTACCGATGGTATAGATGAATTCATCACTTCATCTAAATGTGTAAAAGATCCGAGTCGCACTTAAAAGCCGAGTACTCTACCGTTGAGTTAGCAACCCAAATAGAAGAAAAAAGTATGTAGATATAATCAGAATGAAAAAAATGATTCGACGAGCGAATCAAAGCATAAAAACCCATTTTCGAATCGATTAAGAACAGAAAACATACTAACTCATATGAAAATGAAAATACAAGAAATTTTCCGATAACAGAAAAACCAGAAATAATGATAGATCCTTCCTTTATGTCATTGTTATTCACGTTTTCAAGCAAAAATGCGTCTATCAAAGCGCATCCAACGAACCCCTTAATTTTGACTAAAGTAAGGCAAAAACCTAACCAATGAGACGGAAATAAAGAGATCCCGTTATCACGCTGCATTATATTTCGTCAATGCATTGTTGTCAATATAAAGGTTAACAAAAGGATATAATGAAAAACGATAAGAAATTAGGTTGAAAAATATTCCAAAAAATAAGCACTTGAGTTAGATTGGCACTCCCTAGATACAAAAAAGTTTAGCTAGGGGAAGAAAAAATAAGAAGTCGAAAAAATCTCGAATTTAGTCAATAAATAAATAAACAAAATAGAGAAAAGTTCTAGAAAGGGGTAGCATATACCCCCTTATTTCCTTAAATTCATTTTATTTTATTGGAACAAAGTTTGTTAAAAACCTCCGACTGCTTTAAAATGTCCCGAACAGTTTCTGTAGGCTGAGCACCCCTTTCAAGAAAATATAGAATAGCAGGAACGTTTAAATACGTTTGATTCTTTATCGGATCATAAAAACCCACTTTCCGAAGATCTCTTCCTTCTCTTCGGGAGCGAACATCAATTGCAACGATTCGATAAGTCGCACGTTGCTTTCTACCACAGCGTTTTAACCGAAGTTTAACCATACCATTCCTCTAATTTGTAACCCCTTATGGAACTGATTCAATTATGGAATCATGACTAGTCATTGGGTCAGTCGGTACATAAACATAATAACGTCTGTTTTTCCGAATAAATCTTCGACTGGAAGATTTTTTCTATGAACCATAGGATTGATTCGTTTAAAGAATCATTTTATCAATCCTCGGGACTTAGCCTTTGCAACCGCAGTAACGCTCCGTGACCATATCCAAGGTTCCAAGCATTGAGCTTGGTTTTTGGTTCTTGTGCGGCCTTCTTTAGGAAGACTTTTATGGTCTCTTGGAAAACCTCCAGCGCCTCACGATTTTTTGAGAGGCGCGGGATCTTTTCATTGATCCACTTTTCGCCTAGCCCACTTCCCCGTTGGAAGGCTTCCAAAAAATCGCAATGACCCTTATTGTACGAGTGCTTGTACCCATGACATTTTTTGCCGTAGGGGCGCGTGAGCGCCGGTTCGGGCTTTTTCCGAGCAGAAAGAAATTTTCGCCGAGCTTCGTCTATTTCTAGAAAAATACTTTCCTTTTCCAACTCGGGAAACCTCTTCCCATTTATCCCGTCCCCCTTTTTACGCTGGTTCTTTTTAGGGTTATAGTTATAGTTATAGTTATAGTTATAGTTATAGTCCGAGCAACTATAATAATCTTTCGGATGATTTGCCGAAAGGTAGGTACGACAGTAGTAAGAGGGGCCCTGCGGCCCCACGTCTTTCTTTTCAAAGTAATCCATAGTTCCCACGTCTTTCTTTTCCAAGTAATCCCTAGCTCCCACGTCTTTCTTTTCCAAGTAATCCCTAGCTCCCACGTCTTTCTTTTCAAAGTAATCCCTAGCTCCCACGTCTTTCTTTTCAAAGTAATCCCTAGCTCCCACGTCTTTCTTTTCCAAGTAATCCATAGCTCCCTCCTGGTTCTTTTCCAAGTAATCCATAGCTCCATCCTGGTTCTTTTCACAGTAATCCATAGCTCCCTCCTTTTTATGCTGGTTCTTTTCACAGTAATCCATAGCTCCCTCCTTTTTATGCTGGTTCTTTTCACAGTAATCCATAGCTCCCTCCTTTTTATGCTGGTTCTTTTCACAGTAATCCATAGCTCCATCCTTTTTATGCTGGTTCTTTTCACAGTAATCCATAGCTCCCTCCTTTTTCTTTTCAAAGTAATCCATAGCTCCCTCCTTTTTCTTTTCACAGTAATCCATAGCTCCATCCTGGTTCTTTTCACAGTAATCCATAGCTCCATCCTGGTTCTTTTCCAAGTAATCCATAGCTCCATCCTGGTTCTTTTCACAGTAATCCATAGCTCCATCCTGGTTCTTTTCACAGTAATCCATAGCTCCCTCCTTTTTCTTTTCACAGTAATCCATAGCTCCCTCCTTTTTCTTTTCAAAGTAATCCATAGCTCCCTCCTTTTTCTTTTCCAAGTAATCCATAGCTCCATCCTGGTTCTTTTCAAAGTAATCCATAGCTCCCTCCTTTTTCTTTTCAAAGTAATCCATAGCTCCCTCCTTTATGGTGCTATAAAAAAACAGATCTTAAATTAAAAGATCTGTCAAATATATAATACATTCAAAATTCGATTCTGTCAATAGCAATGAAAAATTGGGACGATTTGCCCAAATCGCGGAAAGCATTTTTTATCCGCGTTCAAAAGGCCTTTGATTTGAAATAATTGTAATTAGGCCCTTGGGACGAAAGGGATCGAACCTTCGATTACCGGGACCAAAACCCGTCGCCTTACCACTCGGCTACGCCCCATTGTGACGTCGATTTGTTGATTCATTTGATGATTTATATTATATCATTACAATAAATCTTTGTAAAGGCCCGCCCAAATCTCTAGCGACAATTTTACGCTAAGAGATTATATATAGAGAAGGGATAATGGAAGTATATAGGTTCTAGGTTTGTGCTAAGAATTTGACCCGTGTAGATATAGAATTCGACTGAATTTATTGATCATTAGATAGAATGTAATTAAAATAGTAGATGAAAATATGATTTCTTCTATTCACTTTTGAGAATTGGAGGATTTTTGATTGGGCCGGTTCAAAGAAAAAGAAGGATTTTTTTGTCTACCTTACTTTCTTCCGTTTTCCTTATATCAAGAACTCAATCAAATTGCAATTATCGTCAAGAACAAAATGTCTGCTATGCTTAATCTTTTAAGTTTGATCTGTATCTGTTTTAATTCTGCCCTTTATCCAACTAGTCTTTTCTTTGCCAAATTGCCCGAGGCCTATGCTTTTTTAAATCCAATCGTAGATATTATGCCAATCATACCCCTCTTCTTTTTTCTTTTAGCCTTTGTTTGGCAAGCTGCTGTAAGTTTTCGATAAGATACTTAATACTATCCTAGACTATCCTAGAAAATGCATGATTTCTTCGAGAAAAATTTCTAACGATTGATAAGATCAAATAAGTCTTTCCCGCAGCAATCTTTGAGGCAAACGTTGAAATTCTTTGATCGCCGCGAGAAATAAAATCCGGCTCGCCACATTTCCCCATTCTGACCCTTTTTCCAGTGCAAGGCCTTAATTTCTCTGTGATTTTATACAATTAGGGTCCCACGCCCCTATCTCATGATGGGCATGAAGTCATCTTGGGGAATCAAAGACTCTTATTTGACCTGATAGACTTATTTTCGAGTTCGAGAAAGCACTTAATTTCTTGGTGTCAAAATAGAATATGGGGTAGAAAAATGGACGATCTATTATCTTTTCTCGTTTTTTCCAAAAAGGATCTTGGAGATTGTGTAATGCTTACGCTCAAACTTTTCGTTTACACAGTAGTAATCTTCTTTGTTTCTCTCTTCATCTTTGGATTCCTATCTAATGACCCAGGACGTAATCCTGGACGTGAAGAATAAAGGTTTTTTCGTTTTTCTATCTTGATTTTTTCATTTTCTTACGATTGTTTATCTATTCCACAGATAGGAAAAAGGGGTTTTTGAAATTTGAAAGAAAAGAAAATATCAAGTCATCCACGAAAACGGAAAGAGAGGGATTCGAACCCTCGGTACGAATAACTCGTACAACGGATTAGCAATCCGCCGCTTTCGTCCACTCAGCCATCCCTCCCTATTGAAAAATATAATTATAATTATTAATATGTTACATTCCACATGAAAAAAGGATTCAAAACCGTCTTTCTTTCTCCTTCTTTATTTTGATTCTCAAGATATGTAAAACGTTTCTTAGCTATTCCGTTTCGATAAAGTGAAAATTCAAAAGATCTAATATAAAAAAAAACGAAAGATAAAGAACGAGGACTTCCTTGCTTTGATTTTCTTCGAAAGGCCCTTTTCTTTCCACGGCCCGGCCCGGTCATTACCCAACCGGGCCTTTTTTGATTCCATCAAATTCTAGTGAAATTTCTCTTATTTGCCAACAAAAAAGACTTACTAGCTTTTTTGACTATATTTCAAGCAAGACCCAAAAGAAAAAGGACTATTTCCATCCTTACTCGATAACTTTATCGAACTTAGTCT